CAATTGATGAGCATACTAATTAATACTAAATAAATAATAATACTAAATAAATAATAACGAGTTAAAATAAAAGTCAAAAAAAAAGGGTGTTATGTTATAAGGCTCTTGTTCCAAACAAAATATCAAAAAAATGGAATAAATACAATTGAAAAAGAAAAGATCCAAATTACTAATATATATTAGTAATTTTAGTAATGACCCTATTTATATTATAATATTTTTATTGAAAATATAAATGATTGAAAATAGGATTTCATTTAATTTAAAGAGAGTTTCATTTTTAATTTAGAAATGAAGTTCCATGTTATTTTGACATTCCTTTATTCAAGATACTTTATTCAAGAGTTGCTCGAGAAATCGGTTGAGTCAGAATCGTAGGATGAATAGATGTCAAAGAGGATCAATTTTTTTTGATTTCTGTCACTATTGTTTGTGCTGTCTATAATGAAATGAATAATGAATGATAAATGAAATCAAAAGCTTTCAATTCAATTGGGACTCATTTTGTCAATTGGTCTTTTTATTATCTTATATTTTTCAAGATAAGAAACTTAGGTAAGTGTTTCATAAATAAACATATGTATAAATAGAACGTATCCCATTTAGTTCCTTCATGCCTACTATAACTAGTTATTTCGGTTTTCTACTGGCGGCTTTAACTATAACCTCAGCTCTATTTATTGGTCTGAGCAAGATACGTCTTATTTGAAATTGATTGAATGAACAATTCAATTCATAAAAATCTTTTTGTGAGATATCCAGGTAGTCCATAGTTCCTTCCCATGTGAATTGTAATTCTTGATTATTGAGATTCGTGGGCGATTTGGATTACTATTTAGAGATAGATATTACCCCCCCCCTTTTTTTTTACCTACCTTTTCAAAAAAAATCAAAAAATGATTGAAGTTTTACTATTTGGAATCGTGTTAGGCCTAATTCCTATTACTTTGGCTGGATTATTCGTAACTGCGTATTTGCAATACAGACGCGGCGATCAGTTGGACCTTTGATTAAGTAAGAGCTCATCTCTTTTTAAATAACATCTCTTTTTTTTATTGACCTCCTGCGGATTAAAGAAAGGAGGAGGTCAAATTAGGGTTGCTGCTCTAGTTAGTAAAGTTATTTACTTGTAATTCGACCCAAGAAGAACAGAAGCACGCTCTGTAGGATTTGAACCTACGACATCGGGTTTTGGAGACCCGCGTTCTACCGAACTGAACTAAGAGCGCTTTCTTTCTTATCCCAATATAAAGGGCTGTATGTAAATAAAAGAATTTTATTTGTAACCCCCACTTTGGATACATATAGTATCATAAAGCATTATGTTATGTATGTCTAATTTTTATTGATCTCAATGGATCCTTCATTACTGCACATGGGAGAAGTAATAGATAGGGATGACAGGATTTGAACCCGTGACATTTTGTACCCAAAACAAACGCGCTACCAAGCTGCGCTACATCCCTTTCAATTGGCCTATAGTGTCATTGTAGAGAATCCCCATCTTGTTTTCCACATCGTGATTTCTCCCATTGATATACAATTGCTCTTGTCATTTCTTTTTCGTCTTATATAACAATATAACATATAATAAAAGAAAAAAGAATCAAATCGATCAAATAGATATAATATAATTAACAATATAATAAAAAATATAAATATAAAAATCGGTAATGTTCAGAAAGTGAGTGGACACTTTTTTCTGTTGTAAAGAAAGTAAAATATCATCAACAACGACATGTGTATCTGATCATATATGTATTACAATAAAAAAGGAGGATTTTCAATGCGAGATTTTAAAACATATCTCTCCGTGGCACCTGTGTTAAGCACTCTATGGTTCGGGTCTTTAGCAGGCCTATTGATAGAGATTAATCGTTTATTCCCAGATGCGTTAACATTCCCCTTTTTTTCATTCTAGTTGGGGATGAAGAAGATTATAGATAGAATAAATTATCTGTGACTAACCCTTTTTGTTTTGTTCTTTCTTTCAGTTTTTTAGGATAAAAAAGAAGGAAAGAGAAAGAATCAAAAAAGATTCATCCGCAACGAAACTCAGGTTCACGCTGAATTAATAGAGGGAGAACAAAAATGTAAAGTAAATAATAAAAGTCGCGGACAACAAACGCATACAGGATACTTAAATGAAATACTATAACAAATGGATAGTTAGAAATCATCGTATTACTTATATTCTCTATTGATTTGATTGCAATGAAATATTTAATAATTGGGTTTCGAGTCAGCAACTTCTTTTTTTCTTCTTCGTTTCAAAAATAGAAGAGTTGGGTGAATAAAAAAAAAGGGGGGTTTATGGCCAAGGGTAAAAATGTCAGAGTAAAGGTTATTTTGGAATGTAACAGTTGTGTCCGAAACGATATTAATAAGGAATCGCGGGGCATTTCCAGATATATTACTCAAAAGAATCGACACAATACGCCTAGTCGATTGGAATTGAGAAAATTTTGTCCCTATTGTTACAAGCATACGATTCATGGGGAGATAAAGAAATAGAGAAAATGTAACGCGTTTGTAACCCCTCCAAGGAACAGCAATAAATTACATAATAATAAAATATTAATATAAAAATGGAATAATAAATTATAAAAATAAAACAACCCAATCCTATTTCATCCTATTTTGGTAGGATCGCAAATGAAATTCGAATTAAGAAATACGATTTAAAAGATAAGGAATAAACCATGGATAAATCCAAGCGACTTTTTCTTAAATCCAAGCGATCTTTTCGTAGGCGTTTGCCCCCAATTGGATCGGGGGATCGAATTGATTATAGAAACATGAGTTTAATTAGTCGATTTATTAGTGAACAAGGAAAAATATTATCTAGACGAGTGAATAGATTGACTTTGAAACAACAACGATTAATTACTATTGCTATAAAGCAAGCTCGTATTTTATCTTTGTTACCCTTTCTTAATAACGAGAAACAATTTGAGAGAACTGAATCGACTCCTAGAACCACGGGTCCTCGAATTAGAAATAAATAGATAGGCTATTCCTCAATTGCAATTGAATCAAAATTTCAATATGAACCCCAACTCAGATTTATATTTTGTTCGAAAAATTGGAGAACCCCGATTGGATTGTCACATCATAAGAAAAAATGGCTTCTTTTTTTAATGTGTTGATTCATTTTTACTATATTTCTCTTATTTATATTAATTTCTACTCTACCTTCCCGGAGCTCATTCTCCGGGGCCCCACTTAAATCATTACGGTGGATTCCTTCTAATCTTCTTATTTAAGGATCTGATTGGAAATCATGTAAAGACAATTTGTATTTGATATGGCTATTTGTGCAAGTATTTTACGATTAAGAAGCAACTGTCTCTTATACAGATCATGTATGGATCTGCTATAACTATAGGATACCCCAATCTCACGAATTGCTGCATTTATCCGAGTAATCCACAAACGACGAAAATTTCTCTTTTGCCTGCCCCTATCCCGATGAGCAGAACTCAAGGCTCTCATTTTCTGTTGAATAGTATTTCGAGTAAGTCGTGAATGAGTCCCTCGAAAGGTTGATGCAAATAAACGAATTTTTATTCTACGTCTCCGAGCTATATACCCTCGTCTAATTCTGGTCATTGAATCAAATTAAACTTTGATGAATAACTAATTGATTTATTTTCTTTCAGTTATTCTTTTTCCCTTTCCTGGTCTATTAATAACAAAACGGATTCTTCCAATGTATAAAAAAAAATTCCAATGGCTTTTGCTACTATGACCTTCCCAACCACCATTTTTCCAGGCACTTAACCTCGAAATAAGAAATTGTATTGATACTAGGTATCAACAAAAAAAATACTAAATTGTAACGCAAGTTGAGTATAGTATAAAGTATCAATAAATAGTAAAGGTAAATGGATAAATAAATAGTGGGTTCCATCGTTTCTATGGCTACTTCTTAAACGGTGAGGTCCTCTCTATACACCGGAGCCCCTTCCACCATTAATCAATGTTATTAGTAACTTGTACAGTTCACATTCTTTGACTCTACCCATGAATTGTACAGTAATAAGTCTTTTCACAATGAGATCTACCCATACAGTAACGGTATTTAATTACAAAGGTTGGCTAGGTAGCTGACCCTGTATAGTCCGTTCTTGCAAGAGTAGGAGCCTAATTCTTTTGCTTCTTAAATATGATTTCCCCCGCTTAATGGATAACCATTTGCTACCACTGGGGAATTGCTTTTCATCTCCAATTGAGGTGATTGGATTTGCACCAATAGAAACCATAAATTTGATACGCAATGGAGGTTTTTTTCTATATTGATTGGAATTCTTCTATCCTATCCTATTCATTGATACTGGTCATTGATACTGGAAAAAATTGTACTTTATTTTGTTCCGTCTCATGATCTGAACGGGTCGCACATACACCCGAGTACATGTTCCTCGACGCTGAGGACATCCCCGAAGAGCGGGGGATTTTGTTACATTTTTTATTGGCTGTCTTGTGTTTCTAATAAGTTGTTTAATAGTTGGCATACTTAATGGTATAGAAAATTGGCTGGTTTAGATCAATCCTAACCAGATGATTATGAATTCTTTCTATTTTCTTTTTTTTTTTACTTTACGCAGATAAAATATTCAATTTAGATTCATCCAAATTATGGTTCGAAATGGATGGAATCGAAGATTTACGTGAAATCCCCGGCATTTTCGATCGCTACCAGATCAACAATTCCATGAGCTTGGGCTTCTGTTGCTGACATAAAAACGTCCCTTTCCATGTCTTCGGATACAACCCATAAGGGGTTACCCGTTCTTTGTACATAAACCCTTGTGAGGGTTTCGCGTAGTTTCAGAAGTTCTTCCGCTTCTAGGACAAATTCTCCTGTTTGTGCCTCATAAAAAGAACTCGCAGGTTGATGGATCATTACCCTGATGATATAACATAATGAATGTTTCCGCGATCTCGTACGATTGATTGGACTAGGCAAAAAGATTAAAGAATAACAAGAAAAAATAAGTATATATATATAATTGAACAACCGTACAGGCATTTTTTGTGCATTGCATACGGCTCCACAATGGACTTTTTACGTTCGTTGAGCAAAAAACGAAATAGGATCCATCAGACCCAAATCGTTAAGTGATCCATTTACCACCCTTCTTTTCGTGGGAGTTCAAAAATACTATGATGGTTCCGTTGCTTTCTATATTTATGATTTATCTCATATGTGATTCAGCAATCCCAAAGTTTCTTTTTGATCCGATCAAATAAAAAAAGTAAAAAAAAAAATGATCTTGTTTTTTTTTTTCATTTGAGTATTCTTTCATATTTCATAACATAAATATTGGAAAGAGGCTTCTGGCGTGAAAAATAAAAGTTTGTGACGCTGAAATGAAGCCCGGATAGATAAGATCAAATCATAAATACCCTTTGTCTCATATTACTCGCCCGATATATAATCCCATGTTCTGAAAAAACAATAATGGTTTGTTCATATCGAACTCGAAGTGCCATGCTATTTTTACTTAAATATTATCTTACAAATTCTTATTTATATTAAAATATTAAATATGGCGAAGGCATAGTTTTCTTTTTTCTTTCAAACAAAAAACTCATTGGCGCCGAGCGTGAGGGAATGCTATACGTTTCGTAATTTCTCCTCCGACCAGGATGAAAGATCCCATTGAAGCGGCTAATCCCATGCATATTGTATGCACATCTGGTGGCACAAATTGCATAGTATCATAAATTGCGACTCCGGGTATTACCCACCCGCCGGGGGAGTTTATAAACAAATAAAGATCTCTGGTCTCATCCTCTATACTGAGATATACCATCAGGCCAATAAGTTGGTTTGAGATCTCGCTATCAACTTCTTGACCTAAAAAAAGTAATCTTTCTCGATGAAGTCGGTTGATTAGGACAAAATTTTATCCCTTAGGAACCGTACACGCGCCTTTGGATGCATACGGTTCAAAAAAAAAGAATCAATGTATTGTATTGATTCTACCCTCCTTTACTTTTTTTATAGTAGGACTTTTCTACCTCCTAATGAAGGGGCTTTTTCTTCGATTTTTTTTTAAGAAAGATTTTTTTTGCTCGAATCTTTTTAAAAAATAAAAGAATCCACTAAACTTATCGAATTAACCTCTCATTGATGTATTGTTTCATCGAAATCGAATCCAAATTACGATGTAATTTTCTTGTTCCTGAATGGGCCTCCTCAATTATTTTAGGTTTATGTTCTACTCCGGGTAAATATCTGCCCGATTTCAATTTGCACATATAGGACAAATGCTCCCAATACCACTTTTATTTTTCAATTCATTTCGTGCCTTTCTTACAACAAATACGCGATGTAGTCATAATATTATTTCATTGATTGGCAGTTTGAGATCGCCCATATGCTATCAAGTAATCACTTATGATACAAGTGGTAATCATACATATATTACCAATTGGGTATTTTCTGAACGGAGCCTGGATACTTCATTTTATTGGATTGGTCCAACCAAGCCAACCATAAATTTTGATAATTGATAATATTAATATTGATTTCGACCCCCTCAAAAATGGATCTAATTGCATTTCACGCTCCAAATTATTGATGGTTCAAACAATCTTTTTTGGGCGAAACAGAGGGTATCTCGATCGGGGGAGAGAACGGGGAAATCCCATATGACCCAATATGTCTGACAAGTCGCACTATACGTCAACCCAAATTGCATCTTCCTCTCCAGGACTCCGAAAAGGTACTTTTGGAACACCAATAGGCATCAACTGAAAGAAAGGGGGTTAAGTACTATATTTTACTTTGATGTGGAAACGTAATATTTTTATCCCTGGATATTACCAAATAGTAAGACGAAATTAATAAGGGAAAATTATTACAAATGGGTCGGGCTCTTCGAATGATGAACAAGTATCTACGCATTCGCTCATAGAAAATGGGCCCAATCCCCCATTGCGTATTGGTACTTATCGGGTATAGAATAGATCTGCTTATCTTTGTTCCTATGAACAGAATTGTTCCATTATTCCCAACGAAAGAAATGGAATTCAATATTCAATAATATGAACCCTTGTTCCAAAATAATCCACTGAAAGGGAGAGGTCCATAGCATAGTCTTTTTCCAATGCGATAAAGTTACATAGTGTCTATTTTTCTTTGATAAAGGGGTATTTCCATGGGTTTGCCTTGGTATCGTGTTCATACCGTCGTATTGAATGATCCCGGTCGGTTGATTTCTGTACATATAATGCATACAGCTCTCGTTGCTGGTTGGGCCGGTTCAATGGCTCTATATGAATTAGCCGTTTTTGATCCCTCTGACCCCGTTCTTGATCCAATGTGGAGACAGGGTATGTTCGTTATACCCTTCATGACTCGTTTAGGAATAACCAATTCGTGGGGCGGCTGGAGTATCACAGGAGGGACTATAACGAATCCGGGTATTTGGAGTTACGAGGGTGTGGCCGGGGCACATATTGTGTTTTCTGGTTTGTGCTTCTTGGCGGCTATCTGGCATTGGGTATATTGGGATCTAGAAATATTCTGTGATGAACGTACAGGAAAACCTTCTTTGGATTTGCCCAAGATCTTTGGAATTCATTTATTTCTTTCAGGATTAGCTTGCTTTGGGTTTGGTGCATTTCATGTAACAGGCTTGTATGGTCCTGGAATATGGGTATCTGATCCTTATGGACTAACCGGAAAAGTCCAATCTGTAAATCCTGCGTGGGGGGTAGAGGGTTTTGATCCTTTTGTTCCGGGAGGAATAGCCTCTCATCATATTGCAGCAGGTACATTGGGCATATTAGCGGGCCTATTCCATCTTAGTGTCCGCCCCCCCCAACGCCTATACAAAGGATTACGTATGGGTAATATTGAAACTGTCCTTTCCAGTAGTATCGCTGCTGTCTTTTTTGCAGCTTTTGTTGTTGCTGGAACGATGTGGTATGGCTCCGCAACTACCCCAATCGAATTATTTGGTCCCACTCGTTATCAATGGGATCAAGGATACTTCCAGCAAGAAATATATCGAAGGGTTGGTGCCGGACTAGATGAAAATCAGAGTTTATCAGAAGCTTGGTCTAAAATTCCAGAAAAATTAGCTTTTTATGATTACATTGGCAATAATCCAGCAAAAGGAGGTTTATTTAGAGCGGGCTCGATGGACAATGGGGATGGAATAGCGGTTGGATGGTTAGGACATCCTATCTTTAGAGATAAAGAAGGGCGTGAGCTTTTTGTACGCCGTATGCCTACTTTTTTTGAAACATTTCCAGTAGTTTTGGTAGACGGAGACGGAATTGTAAGAGCCGATGTTCCCTTTAGAAGGGCGGAATCTAAGTATAGTGTCGAACAAGTAGGAGTAACTGTTGAGTTCTATGGCGGCGAACTCGATGGAGTCAGTTATAGTGATCCTGCTACTGTGAAAAAATATGCTAGACGTGCTCAATTGGGTGAAATTTTTGAATTAGATCGTGCTACTTTGAAATCGGATGGTGTTTTTCGTAGCAGCCCAAGGGGTTGGTTCACTTTTGGACATGCTTCGTTTGCTTTGCTCTTCTTTTTCGGACACATTTGGCATGGTGCTAGAACCTTGTTCAGAGATGTTTTTGCTGGTATTGACCCAGATTTGGATGCTCAAGTGGAATTTGGAGCATTCCAAAAACTTGGAGATCCAACTACAAGGAGACAAGTCGTCTGATACAATACTGCTCTTGTATCTTTTGCCTCTATTATATTTTTATTATTTAACTTTGACATAGAGTACCAGAGAAATGTTGATTTGAATCACCGCCCTTTCTTTGACTTTTGACTCTTGTCCTTTCTTAATCTGGGAGATGATCCCAAATGAACAGGTGTGGAAGCTATAATTGTAAACCACGATCAATTTATGGAAGCATTGGTTTATACATTCCTCTTAGTCTCGACTCTAGGAATAATTTTTTTCGCTATATTTTTTCGAGAGCCGCCTAAGGTTCCGACTAAAAAGGCGAAATGATTTTTCATTATCTTACATTATCTTTATCTAAATGGAAGTAAAGTAATGAGCCTCCCAATATGGGAGGCTCATTACTTTACTTCCATTTAGTCCCCGTGTTCCTCGAATGGATCTCGTAGTTGTTGAGAGGGTTGCCCAAAAGCGGTATATAAGGCGTACCCGGTAAAACTTACAAGTAAACCAGATATAAAGATGGCAACTAAGGTTGCTGTTTCCATTATTATCAAATTTCAAAACTATAACGGATCTATGATAAGATCCTTTATTTACAACGGAATAGTATACAAAGTCAACCGATCTCAACCAATGCAATAGGATTTATGGCTACACAAACCGTTGAGGATAGTTCTAGATCTGGTCCAAGACGAACTAATGCAGGGAGTTTATTGAAACCATTGAATTCAGAATACGGGAAAGTGGCTCCTGGGTGGGGAACTACCCCTTTGATGGGGGTCGCAATGGCTCTATTTGCGGTATTCCTATCTATTATTTTGGAGATTTATAATTCTTCCGTTTTACTAGATGGAATTTCAATGAATTAGGTCCATAAAAATCATGAAGTCCTGGCTTTTCAATCCAAAATGAATTACTTAGGACTCTCATTTCTAGTCTATTCTGGCAGTTCGACCGTGAAATTCTTTTGTTTCTGTATTTCCGGAATATGAGTGTGTGACTTGTTATAATTGATCCTATTGATAGTACAGAGAATGGGTCTGTCATCTTGAGAGAGATGAGTTCTGCTTCGTCGGATATTCATTTTTTTTATCTGGAGCACGGAATATATGGAATAGATCGAGAAATATTTGAACTATGATTCATACCTACTATTTATACCTCGCGACTGGATTAAAAAAAATGTAAAAGATTGATTTTATCATTATAAATCGAAAGGGTTTTCTTCCTTAAAAATTGGGTTTCTGTTTATTTGTTTATTTTGACCAATGGACAAATAAAATTCCGAATTTTTAGTCATTAAATCTATTAATTGAATACGTGGTGATGAT